CCCGAGCGGTTAATGGGGACGGACTGTAAATTCGTTGGCAATATGTCTACGCTGGTTCAAATCCAGCTCGGCCCAAAAATTCGCCGATCCACCATGAAATGATATAATGATATAATATAACCCATTTGTTGTTCTCCAGAAATGCCCGATCCCCCAATCCCCAATACGGAAGAGAAAAATTATTTTCTGATATATCTATACCACTATTTATTTACTCTATTTTTTCAACAAATTCTGATCTTGCTAATGATCTAGATTCATATTAGGATCTGTAAGTATAAAGTAAAGTTTAAGGAAAAGAATAAATAAAAAAAAACTTTTTTCATTGAAAGAGTGATTATCCAATTGATTTGGAAATAACGAAAAGATTACTAGTAATCCGGGTCGTTCTTACTAAAGTGCATACCCATATGGGTATCAATATATAACTCGCGGCTCTGTTACAACACGCCAATTCTAATCTAAATTGAAAGGGTTAGAATGAAATAATAAAAATATGTATACTTTATTTTATTATGGTTATGTTATTTACTTGGGATTGTAGTTCAATTGGTCAGAGCACCGCCCTGTCAAGGCGGAAGCTGCGGGTTCGAGCCCCGTCAGTCCCGACGGATCCAAATCCAATAAAAAAATATATCAATTCATCTCTCTATTTTTATTTTTTGTGAAAGGAAGTAAAAATTGCAGAATTTCATTCCCAACAGCGGTCCTTTTTTTCTTTTTCGTTTCACATTTATCATCAAACAAATGGGGGAATTTCCATTTCTTCGACTAGTACCGATTCGATTGATGGGAGAGAGACATATGTGGATTAGTACAATTATTGGTAGCATCGGATTAAGGATTCCAAGAGATACCGTACTGTCCTGGGTATCGCTTTTTCTTTTTCGATTACTCCCGATCCGTGGAATAGAGTAGAGTACTGTATGTTTCCGGGGAGTACATACATAAATGTAATTTGTACGATATAAAAAAATTTATCATAGTTACTGTGATAGAATACTAATCTTTTAAGATTAAAATAAAAAGTATATCCTTTTTTGGCACGATTTTCTGTAACCTCAATTTCTAATTTCACTAATTTGAAACAATATATCTCATTCAAATTTCACATTGATCTTTTGATATATGCGTCCCGTTACTAATACAAGGAAAGAGGATATTAAAAAAAGTAAAGATCAAACAAGGATCGCTTTTTTATTAGCCAGGGAACGAAATTTATTTTAGTTTATTAAGGGTTTTTTCCTTGAAAGAACAAACTTTTTAAATTTATATATAAAAAAATAGTTAATTTGATGGAATATTATATTTTTTTATGGCAGAACTCGTACCCGTCGTTATCGTACTTCTTTTGTTTTCCAAGAAGATTAGATCATTAAAAAAAGGAGTTTAGAACTTAACTCCTTCTTTTTTTTTTTTTTATTTAGTTTCTATTGTTTGTTGGGGTTTGTTTAGAACCAATGGTAAGTGTAAAATCGGTTAGATGATACTTTATCAGATGGTTGTACAAAGAGGGCGGTAGGTTATAGAAAAGAAAGAATGTAAAAGAATGATAAATAAATAAAAATAAAGGAATTATTGATTGGATCAGGAATAAAATTTTTAGTTCGGTATGGATAAAAGATCTTCCTATGTTATACTATTCAATTCTTGACGATTAATCGATTTGATAGCTCAGATATTGTTATTCATGATATTGATACGATTCGATATCATCGAGATGTAATTCATCCCATTGAATTTACAGGCGAAAGATTTATTATCTCTATGGGATTAACTCCCGAGTTATTGCGAATTAAAGAAAAATGAAACAATGAGATTATGGAAGTAAATATTCTCGCATTTATTGCTACTGCACTGTTTATTCTAGTTCCTACCGCTTTTTTACTTATAATATACGTAAAAACAGTCAGCCAAGGTGATTAATTTGAATTAAACTTTACTTTTTAGTTCTTATCAATAATTGAATAGAAGAATACGATAGTATGGTAGAAAGAAATATCTGAATCTTTCTACCATACTATCTAGTATTGTTATTGTAGTGTATAAAGTTGTATTGTAATACAGGTTAATTTAATAGAGATCAATCTACGATAGTATCGTCATATTCCTATATATAGGTATATATATATGTATATCAATTACATATATAAATAGTGTCCCAATTCTATTTCTTTGCTTTATCTATTTGTATTTAATTTGTGTTGATTTCAATCAATTTGAAATAATAGAAAAGCGACTCTTACTATTATAATTCCTAGATTTCTGATTATTTTCAACATGAATCCCGATCTAAAGAATCAATGACCTCTTCGATGGGTATAATAAAAGAAAATCACGTAATCTTTTTATTAGCATTCCGATGAAGAAGTCATTGATTGAGCAATTGACAGATGCTCCATGGGAACTTCTTCGGATTTCTAATTTAGTAAACCTCGTCGATTTTTAACGTTTGAACCACGATATGAAATGAGTTCAATAAAACAAGTTACTTTCGAAA